TAGAATCGGCAATTTGACAGCAAAAGCAATAAAAAATCCAATATAGAATATTATTTCCAAAGCCACAGGATACGACTGATTAACTGATGTTTCAAAATTCAATGTTGGTTCATTAGAACCATATAAACCGACACCCAGAACTCCCATTAAGAGAAAAATGGAACCCCCCGCCGTGTACAAAATAAATTTTGTGGCTGAGTAGAGACGTTTCTTTCCTCCCCACATGGATAGAAGTAGATAAACCGGAATTAATTCTAATTCCCACATGATGAAAAAAAGTAAAAGGTCCCGCGAAGAAAATGATCCTATTTGACCACTGTACATTGCTAACATCAAGAAATGGAATAATCGAGAATCTCGAGTAACAGGCCAGGCTGCTAAAGTAGCTAACGTAGTGATAAATCCTGTTAATAAAACGGGTCCTATTGACAGCCCATCTATTCCTAATTTCCAACGGAAATCAAAAAAATTGATCCATTTATAGTCCTCGACTAGTTGGACTAATGGATCGTCCAATTGGAAATGATAACAGAATGCATAGGTTGTTAGAAGAAGTTCTAACATGCATATACATATAGTATACCACCTAATTACCCTATTTCCTTTATGGGGAAGAAAGAAAATAAAGGAACCCGCAAATATTGGTAAAACTACAATTATTGTTAACCAAGGAAAGTTGTTCGTGGTAAAGACAAGATACACTTGGACCAAAAAAACCTGTGCCCAAAAATATATTATTTTTGGGCACAGGTTTTGGCGGTAAAAAAAAAAATGGACTCGAGTAAGAGTTTCTGTAACGTATTAATAAGCTATACCCATGCTGCGCGTTGTTTCATGCCATAAATAAACTCGAACACTCAAGAAATCTGTTGGGCAGGCGGATTCACATCTCTTACAACCGACACAATCCTCTGTTCTTGGAGCAGAAGCTATTTGTTTAGCTTTACATCCGTCCCAAGGTATCATTTCTAATACATCCGTGGGACAAGCTCGGACACATTGAGTACACCCGATACATGTATCATAAATCTTTACTGAATGCGACATTGGATCTATCCATTTTTGAACGTGATAAAGTTTCAATCTAGTAAATTGATAAATGAATTATATATTTAAATACTAGGACTAGATGAATCGATGAGTTTCCCGAGTTTTTTTATTAATCTACTTATGGAATGGATTGACAGTGCCAAACTACTTTGATCTCTTATCTTTGTGATAACAGGAGCCTACCTTAAGTAGCCAACATGCTAATTTGAATTTATTTATGAAAATTCTAAGTTATATGATAATATTACTTAAATTACTTATTCAACAAGTTCGATTGATTTATACGAGTTGATTTTCTGTTACGATAAATTGATGAAACAATAGCGAGTCCAATAGCGGCTTCAGCAGCTGCAATAGCTATAACAAAAATGGAGAAAATGGCTCCTTTTAATTGACGACTATCAAAAAAATCAGAAAATGTTACAAAATTGAGATTAACCGCATTTAATATAAGTTCAAGACACATAAGAGCCCTAACCATATTTCGACTTGTAATCAATCCATATAGACCGACAGAAAATAAAAAGGCACTCAAAACAAGTACATGTTCGAGCATCATTAACTAACTCCTTATCAATCTCGATTCATTTCAATATGAACAACAATTTAACCAATTGGATTTACTAGTTGACTAGAATATAAAATAACGTAATGGAATAAAGGAATATATTGGGAATAGGTCGAACTAATAAAAAAATTCTATCTATTTTATATACAAAGTCAAATAGAAAAAGGAAATGCATGTGGTAGCTCATATTTTTCCAGTTCTAAAGAGTTATTATTGACGAGCTACAGCAATTGCGCCGATTAACGCAACTAAAAGAATTATTGAAATAAATTCAAACGGAATAAAAAAATCTGTTGATAAATGAATTCCAATTTGTTGACTATTACTTATAAGATCTTGCTCTATAATCTGGTTTGCTTTTGTAGTCCAAATAATACCGTACCATGACGTATCTGGAATAGTAGTAATTAGTGAAACAAAAATACTTGTACAGACCACGGAAGTTACTCCATCTCCCACGGTCCAAAGATGGAAATCTTTGGAATATTCTGAACCATTTATAAACATCACAGCAAAAATGATTAAAACATTGATGGCTCCTACGTAAATAAGGAGCTGCGCAGCAGCTACAAAATGGGAGTTCGATAGAATATAGAATAAAGATATACAAACAAAAACAAATCCTAACGAAAAGGCAGAATAAATGGGATTAGGAAGTAATACTACTCCCAGAGCCCCTAATATAAGACCCAATCCCAGAAAGACTAAAAGAAAATCATGTATTAGTCCAGGTAAATCCATTATATATAAAAAAAGAGATAAATAAATCAAAATCTTTCATAACTTTATTGACCCGGTCAGGAAAAAAGAGGTAACTCTACTTTTTATAATAGTTGTAAAAAAAATTCTATTTTTCTGGATATGTAGATATAGTTATTGGCC